AAGAGAATCTTTTCCCATCGTGAATAGAGTTCCGCATCGGGAAGCCTACCCCTCGGGTTGTTCGGTACTTTATATGCTATATGCTTGCCTGCGCGCCTCTACTCAGGCGGGACCGACTGTGCAATACCAACAATGGAGCACGCCGCCCTTCCAGCTACACCTCCACCTCCGAGAAAGCTTCTACCGGAGAATCACATCGATCGTAAGAAGAAAAGTGTCATACCTTTTTCGGTGAATTGGAAATAATGGTAGAACACTTTTGGCTGGGCCTGTTGCCCTTACGGTCTCACCTCTATACTCTCTCTTTTTGATCTCCTCAATGCCACTTTACCTCCCACAGGTGGTGCCTGATGTGGGGCATCAACGGCTGGAAAAGGTGGCTCTTAGGGTGAACCCTGGTTCGTGTTGAAGTGTAGCTACGCCCCGTAAGGTCACTTTACCCGAATACCTTACTTACATTGAACTACCCTCGACTTGATCCATCCCAATGATGGTAGGTAGGCAACTCTTTTCCGAGAGCGCGGTTGAGAAAGATTTTTATTGAACCCCTGGGACTCTGTCCGCTTCCCTGAAGTAAGTCTTACCGCAGACGTGACATTTCACTATAAAAATGAAAGAGTTAAGTTAAATCGATAGGTTGAGGAATCGAACCTTAAGGCTTCAACACATAGACCATTTGCACCAGGAGCTCCCTTAATCTGTACTTCGGACTACTCTCCTTTCTCATTATCTAGAGCTTCCCGATCCAAGGTTGCTCTGCTCTCACCTATCGGTTTACTATGGGTTGACAAGGACACGGGATTTCTTTGTCCCAATCCTGAGGCGCTAACCAAGTAAAGCCGCTACCAGACAGAGAGTTGCTATGAAAATAAGAACTAGTTATTACTTTCTTTCGAAAGTCAGGTCAGATATGGGGAGTTGAAGCGATCTAAGGGCACGGCTGGCTATATCCTATGAGATAAGCACTTTCTTGAACTGTCTTGATCACACTCACTTCTAAGATCCCTATTCCTTAGGAATGAATCCAGGGGTTTAAGTATGAGATCAATGTTACCTCGGTGACCGGGACTGCATTAAATCGGAGCTTAACCCGAACCCGACTAAAAGGGGAAGAGGGGAGCGTTCCAAGTTAGCTTGTTAGTACTTTCATTTTTATTACAGGGATTGGTATTCACCATGGGAGTAAAAACAATATGCGGCGGGCTATATACAGTCTGGGAGATTCTATAAGCTCTAAGCAGGCTCGATAGAAGAAGGGATATTGCGTCTATTTACTTTAGGCCTACAGGATAAGATGTTCACACTCACTTTGAAGTGACTAGGCTTGCCCTTTCTGCATATGCTTAACACTTGGCTAACTTCATCTTACGTAGATCGAATGCCCATCCACCGGTTAGGAGATTCATGCTGGGACTTCGTTCCAACTAACTCGGTAGAGGGATAGATAGACCTTGTCCGGTACAAAGAAAGCCATAGCTTTATGACTAATCAAGCCATCTTTCTATGAAGATAGAGCGAAACAAACTCCGAAAACAAGACAGCTGCCAGAATAGGCAAGACCTGTGTCCACCGTGGAAGCAGAGTCTGAAATAGATTTCTACTTTTTGAAGTAGGATGACTCGAAAAAAAACTTATCCCGTTATTACCTTCGAATTAGCTAAGCTAAAAAAGACCTTATTCAAGGTTAACTCCTTCGTCCCTAGGCATCGCCATCTTTTCTAGAAAACGCCCGTGCGAGGGGTATAGGCATTGGGAAAGAAATGCATGGCTACGTGGACCTTAGCAACGGTCCTCACTAAATCTGCATCATAACTGATGCTTGAAAAACATAAAATGAATATAGATTTCGCCTCTGCTGGCGAGCGAGAATACCTAGTACAGTCAGTACAGTAGCGGACTATCCATAACGCATTAAAGCAAAGTGGACAACACAGGTAAACAGTTCCTGGCCGACAAGAGAAAGTCAGCCCTTAAAATAAGGGTGCTACGCTAATTGTAGTAAGGAGAACAGGTCCTCGGCCCCAGATGCTATGTAAAAACCTTTCCTTAGGAACCCAAAAACCTGGACCATATTAGTCCATTTATGCCCATAAGCCTATGCGGTACAAGATCATCACGAAGACTATTGTCAATCGCCTTACCCTTTCCTTGATGGGGTCGATTCTACCAGCCCGTCAGTCAGACCGGACTCAACTTGGAAGAGATGCTCTAAGAGCTACGTACCATGCCTTGAATGCCTACGTAAACCTCACATGAAAGCACATTAGACAAAGTCACCCGATGCTACACAGCGAAAAGAGGCCTTCCAAGCCCAATCTCATTGAAAGAGGCAAAAAGCAGGTAAGCCAGTGAACTTCCTTCTTTGCTGAATAAAGGAATGAACCATGGGGTAACCTAACTCGGCGCCTTACCCTCCAACCTCCCTAGCCCATACCCTAGTCCGGTTCAGTTCTGTCTTCTATTCATCTCTCCCTGAGCTAAAAGAAAAAACTAGCAGCTTCGCTAGCCTAAGATGGTGCCTTACCTTTCAAACTTCAGCTTGTAACCGGATTGCTACTGGTTTGCTGGCAGAGCATTCTCTCTTTTTCTCACATCTCCACTCTTGATCTTTCTTTGCTTAAAAGACAGGAGAGCTAACTCGATGATCGACCAAGCCATTCAACTAGAGGTAAGTAGAATGTTTAAAAAACCGAAAAGGTAAGACAGTCATCTCACACGCCTAGCTAGAGCTTTCCTGGGATGAACGAAAGCATAGAGTTTAGCTAAGTTACTAGTTAGGAAGGAAGACCAGGCTCAGGTGAAATTGTAGATCTTTGGTTTTGTAAAAAAAAGATCTTCATTTTACTATCTTAGCGAGTTACGAAGCTAGAAGGACGCTAGGGTCTTTGCTGCTCTTAAAGAATGTAACGTCTTAAATGTAATGAATTCTATTCTACCCTTAGCTTACTTTGTACTTAAGACATAAAAGCATTTTTCGAGCCTTGCTTCTTTCTAACCGGACTTGAATGAAGTCATTTATTCGGAAATTGGCTTAGCAGAAAAGGCGACCAAAGGGTAAGCTCCGTATGAAGGAAGCCATTCCAAATTGAGATGCCTGCTGGGCCTATGAACACTATTCCTAAGACAGGAGATTCGACTTGGAAATGTGCTTACTCCTTTTCTTACACAGCTGATCTTGCAAGACTGATCCGGTCTTCCTGATAATTGCGTCTGGTGGTATCGTATAGAAGAGAAAGGTTGCATGACGGAGCGCTCTTTTCATCTAACTCGAAATATCATAAGAAAAGAAAGATCGTAAGTAACTTAGCGCAAAAGCACGCGGCGGAGATCCGCAAAAGGCTTCGGAATTGCCTTGGGGCTTATAAGGACCAAAGCGAGGTCTGGAGTCTCTAAAAATGACCTGAAAAAGAATTGGCAATTTATCGGTCCATTTGCTTCCAATACTCTTGTGCGAAAGTTTTTCTTTTCGTTCCTGATCCTTGCTTGCAGTCTTTTATTTACTTTGTCTCATGCTGGATTTGATTGACGTTTTTTGGGCCTTGCTCTCAAGGATGGGATGCTCCGTTGCGACTCGAGCAATGTATATCTCTTTTATTAAAATGACAGGTTGCTCCGGAAGTCTTGCTCTTGTTCTGTTTTTCGCCCGAAGGAATCTGTTGTATGGAAGACGCCGGTCCCTCGACAGGAGGAAGAGCGGTGGATTCAGGGTCGGGGTCGGGTAGTTGGCACAAGTACCTCGACTTATCCGAGGGAAATGCCGAATCATCCACAGGTAACAACCAGCCCACTTTCGACCAGCCGGTTCGGGCGCAACCGCAGGCGGCTAGTCCATCTACCTCATCCAAGTGGAGCGGCTCCTGGATTGACCGGTGGCTTAATCAAGAAAATTCTTCGTCGGCCCCAAACGAGGGGAGGCAGCCGGAAGGAGACGGGGCTACCAGTCAACCAACGGGGGTCATGGAACCCGCCCCGTGCCCCCTAACTCCTTCCGAAACAAAAGCCAAACTTGAGGACTTTCTCTCCTCATTTGGGAAGCGAAAGCCTGCGCGGTCATTCGTAGAGAGGCAAGTTCTTGAACTTGACCTGGAGGCCAAAATTTTGGAATTAATAGAATTCCTCTCCCAGAACCGGGAACGATTCTCCCTTAATTCGGCCCAAAATGCCGCAGCCATGTTAAGGTTGAGGAATGGGAAAAGAATTTTAGGAGACACTAAAACGACTCGAGAGAGTACGATACATCGGTGTAAAAGATTGAGTTGTGCCCGTTTTGTTGGACATCTTCCAGACAGTATCTAAGGAAATTTTCCAAAATTGTTTTATCAGGATCACGAATATTTAAAGCTGTCAAATGGTCGTTAAGATAGTCAAGAGCTTCGGGCTTGATGGACCGTTCGGGAAAGGGCGACTCCGCCAATATTTGAGTAAGCCGGGCATCCGGCTCGCTCATCAATAAACTAAAAAGCTGATCAACTCCATTCAAAAATTGTAATGTCATAAAGTTCGTTAATGATTGTATTACAATAATGGTTAATGGTTAGTGTGTTATCGAGAAACCCTCTTACTAAAGCTTCGTACTCACCCAAGTTCATTTGCGGGGGCAAGCCCTCAATTAATCGGGTTTCGAGAAGTCTAATTCTAGCAAAGAGTTCGAGCTCCATATCGCTATTCAGCATACGAAATTGATCCACAAGGTCGAGAGGGATGGCATTTTGAGGAGCAAGGTTATTTATTTCGTTAGGAAGTGGTGCGTCCTCCGGTATCGGTGCATTGTCCGAATATATGGAATTAGAATGGGCGCTTGACCCGGAGTGAACGTCCACGCTGAAAGTCTAAAATGACTAGCAAGAGGAGTCCCTAGAACCCTTAAACTTAAGGAGCATTCGACTGAGATTAGATTAGTGGGTAGCACTTGTTGAATTGAATAAGATGTTCTTGCTCAAGTGGAATCCGTTGAAGTTGAATTTGCTGGTATCATAGAAAAAGAAGTAGTGGATCCTGTTAACGGAGTTCTATGTCTGGGTTTCGGTGAAAGAGATAGGGTAGGCAGAGTCTCGACTCTGGTAAGGACCAAGTGACTTCATTAGCGTGGAGCTAGGCATGGTAAGCATAGAGTAGCCGTAGCGGTGTGACTTTCTTCTTGACTTGACTGCTAGACTGCTTTCCTTTAGTGAAGGAGTCCTGGGTAGGGCTCCTGAACGAGCTAAGAGAGTGAAGCTTTAGGAGTTCGTAGCTAGCCTTGAATGAAAGAGGATGTCTCAGACTCCTATCCTAACTCTCTTTCTAATAAGAGGATTGCGCATCTAAAGCTTTCAAACTAGCTTCTTTTCTTACCCAAGGGATTATGCAATCCTTAACACTGAAACCGGATCAATGAGAACTTCCAACTTAGATTGGCCTGGTAACAGCCTAAAAGCGCTTAGGAAGGACTGGCAAAGCCTAAGACTGCATGAAAGGGTGAAACTATTAAAGTAGAATAATAGTAGAGTTGGGATATATTTTCCCTTAAAAAGAACCTGCTATCACTAACTTTCCTGCTAGCGTGATAAAAACTAGAGCTCAACCTTGCCCCTCACCGAAGGTCGATGAAATTGAGGGGAGATGCGAGCACCATCTGATCTGCTTTATATCCAGAATCTATAGGTTCAGGTGACGTGAGAGAGGAAGGAATTGTTCCTTTGCGGGTACGGATGTTGTCTCAAGCCAGAAAGCAAATATGGTAGAAAAGCCTGGTTCAAGTTGACAGCTAGTTCCCTTTCTAATTTTGCTCCTATTTAGTCGCTTCTGTGCCCCAAAGCTAGTTCGGAAGTAAGGCAGTTAGCCGGCGCTAGCCAGTAGCTTCCATAAGCTTTGTAAAGCTAGTGTGATAAGAAAGTTCAAGTGATAGCTAGAAGTAAGACGGAAATGGAAAGTCCACTTCATCTCCACTGGTTGCGCCGAGTTAGGACAGTAGCGATTCGGAAGGTCGGCCGTGGATCCCTGATAGTTAGCTGCGAGTAGGAAAGCTCGCGAAGAACTACCCCATATTGAAAGTAAAAGATGAAAGGCAGATGCGATGAGCCAGTAGAAGTGTACGGCCAAGAAAGAGGTCTAGTTTCAGTTCCTATTGAGTCAGATTTCGCTAATATGGGCATTAGGGGATCCCTTTCATACTTAATATCTTGATATACATATTGGCAGTTCAGTTCCTATAGCATCTGATTGTGGGCATCTTTATTCTAGTCTCCTGCTCGTACATTAACAAGGGAAAGTTGTCCTTAAAAGAGCCAAGTCAGTTCCATTCCTCTCCCGTTGGTCGAGCGTCTTCAAACCTGAGCATACTTGGGGGGAAGGGTGAGGTCTGTAGGTAACTCCCACTCCCCTCGTGCAATCAAGGATCTTTTAAGTCCTTATGAAGCTAGAAGAAAAACGAAGGAAAGAGAAAGAGGAGTAGCATCCCTCTTCTACAGCGAGCACTGGATCCCCTCTGGCTGTGGGTCAATTAGGATACTCCATGTCGATGCATTCATTACTGCCAGCTGAAGTCAATGGCTCATTCTTTTTTTCACTTTTTTCTAGTTAGGCCCAACCTTCTTGTAAATCTCCGCTGGGACTACTAGATCCTAAGGTAATTACTTTCATCTCGACAAAGCGCTATAAGCTTACGAACAGGAAACAGGTAGACTCGAAAAAGGGAAGTTATTACCCTATGGGGATAGGAAACTAGGCTATGAAAACTTTTTTTAGTTATGCTTTTACCTGGAAAGTACCTTTCATTGGTCACAGTCAATTCTTCTTGACAGAAAGCATTTCCTTTAGCAGTTAGTTCCTTCATTGATGGATTCTACACCGACGTGTCATTCATAGAGTAATAAGATCAGTTTTGAATAGGTAATATATTTGTTCAAACGTACCTTTAAGCCCACATTTTGAAAAGTTCTGTTAGGTTCTTAGTAGCAATCGGCGACCTTTTCTTCTTTTACTTCACATAGCTTTTCGTCTCCTTGATAGCTGGAAGTTCTCCAAAAGTATGAAAAGCTGGAGGACTTTGTACCATCCATTCCGATGTGGTTGGATTCTGTTCAACAGCCCAAGGACTTGGAGCACATCTTTTGTTCTTTCCACTGCTTGAAGTGATTGTTACGACCACGAAGAAACAACAAATCCCAACTACGGATATATAAGAGCCAAAACTGCTAAGGGCATTCCATCCAGCGTAAGCATCTGGATAATCTGGAATGCGACGTGGCATACCCGAAAGCCCTAAGAAATGCATGGGAAAGAAGGTCAGATTAACCCCAAAAAAAGTTATCCAAAAATGGATTTGACCTAAAGTTTCAGGGTATGTCCGACCAAAGATTTTACCTACCCAATAGTGAAATCCTGCAAATAAAGCAAAAACGGCTCCCATAGAAAGTACATAATGGAAATGTGCAACTACATAATAAGTATCATGTAGAGCAATGTCTAGTCCAGAATTTGCCAGAACTATTCCAGTGAGTCCTCCTATGGTAAACAAAAAGATGAACCCTACAGCAAATAACATGGGTGTTTTGTATTGTATTGAACCCCCCCACATGGTAGCGATCCAACTAAAGATTTTGATTCCAGTGGGGACAGCTATGATCATGGTAGCTGCGGTGAAGTAGGCACGGGTATCAACGTCTAAGCCCACAGTAAACATATGATGAGCCCAAACAAGAAATCCAAGAACACCTATACTGATCATGGCATAAACCATGCCTAGATACCCGAAGACCGGTTTTCCTGAAAAAGTCGAAACGATATGACTTATGATACCGGATCCAGGCAGAATGAGGATGTAAACTTCAGGGTGCTTCTCTCTTCTACTAATCGGATGAATAGAAGAAAGGTGGACTATATCATCAACTTATTCCATTTATCTAGGAAAGCTAGCCATGCTTTATGGTGAATACTGTCAGGTTTAAATGCTTTGAGATCGTAAAGACTGTAATATTCCTCAATAAGGAAGAATCGTCGTGATTTATGACTTCGGAAAGTATTTGATTTAAAGTAATCTAGCATCATGATAACATCTTTTCGACTTTGTACAGACCATTGATAGTAACCATTTTGACTACTATCAAAGTAGAGACTTCCTCCAAATATTACCTTATAAGACTCTACATCTTGTAGAAGTTTATTAGTTACTCGAATACTTAGTTGAGGTAGTCCATGCTTCATAGCTATACTAATAGTACCATCAGCATCAAAGAATCCTGCAAACCAATTTGATTGAGCATCAAGTGGAATAGGTAGAATTACGGGGATTTCCAGTACTTGACAGACACGATGTAGTTGAAGTAGTCGTGTTGAATGTCGAATATGACCATTTATACAATTCATTAGTTTAATCATACCAAGGTGATTATGTAGTCGATAACGATAAGCTTTAGCACCTGCTCGCATTTTAATACTTCCACCAAGCATATGTTGGATATATCGTAGTAGTGGTAGATCTTCAAGTCCCATAGTAATTTCAAGAGAAGTGTATCCTTTTTTACTAACTTGAATACTTCCATCACCATCGATAATTCCAGCTAGCCACTCACAGAAGGATTTAGGATAAGTTGTTGCGCGTGTAGTCTCTGAGGTTCCTACTAGACTGCTTTTATGTCGTTGGTTACCTGCTGATTGTGTCTTAGATACCCCATTTTTACTAGATCGGGGTAAAAAACCACTTATGAACATAGTAGGAGTACCATTAAGCAGACAGTCCCAGCATATAGCGCAATGCGTATTCAGATTTGAATCTGAAAAGGGCCATTTAAAACCGAAGAACCGAAAGAGATGCTGGTATAATATGGGGTCTCCCCCTCCAGCGGGATCAGAAAAGGTTGTATTAAAGTTTCGATCGGTTAATAACATGGTAATTGCCCCTGCCAGTACCGGAAGTGATAATAAAAGTGAGAATGCTGTCACTAAAACTGACCACACAAATAGGGGTGATCTATGCATAGTCATTCCAGGTCCACGCATGTTGAAGATGGTTGTTATAAAATTAATAGAACCTAAAATGGATGAAACACCAGATAGATGAAGACTAGAAATTGCTGAATCAACTGCTCCTCCAGAATGGCTGGTAATACCACTTAAGGGCGGATAGACCGTCCACCCAGTTCCGCTACCCACTTCTACTAAGGCTGAGCTTAATAAGAGCAAGAGACTTGGTGGCAACAACCAGAATGAAATATTATTTAATCGTGGAAATGCCATGTCAGGCGCACCTATCAGAATCGGAACAAACCAATTACCAGATCCACCTATCATCGCCGGCATAACCATAAAAAAGATCATTAAAAAAGCGTGAGCCGTTATTAAAACATTATAAAGTTGATGATTCCCACCAAGAATTTGATCGCCGGGTCGTGCTAATTCCATACGAATCAGTACTGAGAAGCATGTGCCCATCACTCCAGCAATGGCACCGAAGATGAAATACAGAGTCCCTATATCCTTGTGGTTAGTAGAGAACAGCCATCGGACCGGATTTGTCATAAAATTGAGATTCTTTCGTTTCCTTCCTTATCAGAGAGGGGCCCCTTAGGGAGCAGAGCGGGGCTTATTTATTGAAAAAGGGGGGGTGAGGGGGGGGAAGGAAGAATGGAAAGCCCTCACTTTATTGATGGGACATTATGATCCCCTTTTCCTCTCACCCTCCCCCGGTTCTGGTTCAGGAAAAGGTCAAGGCAAGGATCTTACTTCAAAGCAATCTCTGGAGTTTTCCCTTATCCGAACGGGTCTTGCAAGAAAATAGGATTTCATATTGAGCTCCAAATATACGCTATTGGGATGGGATGGCTCTTACTAGCTCCCCCCCCTAAGAACCGCACGTGCGAGTTCCCCCGCATACGGCTCAAGTGGCGAAGGCCCTTTCCTTCGCGCTTCGCTGTAGCCAGGCTTACTGCTAGCCTATCGGCTAGAGCCAAGCTTCGACCGCGACTGCTCGTCGCTTCTGGCCGCCTTATTCCGTCACCCGAGATCCAAGTCAGCACCGGCAAAG